TCTTTTCATCGTTGATTTTATTCAACAAACCACAAAGACATTGGTACACTTTATTTTATTTTTGCAATCTGAGCTGCCATAGTTGGTACTGCATTGAGCCTTCTAATTCGTGCAGAGCTGGCCCAGCCCGGATCCTTGCTAGGCTCAGACCAACTATATAATGTCATTGTTACTGCCCATGCCTTTGTAATAATTTTCTTCTTTGTAATGCCTATAGCTATTGGTGGTTTTGGAAACTGGCTTCTCCCGCTTATGCTCGCAGCCCCAGATATAGCATTCCCCCGACTGAATAATATAAGTTTTTGGTTACTTCCACCTTCACTTACTCTTCTCTTATCTTCTTCTCTTGTAGAAACAGGTGCCGGAACTGGCTGGACAGTGTATCCCCCCCTCGCTGGAAACTTAGCACATGCTGGCCCTTCTGTTGACCTAGCTATTTTCTCACTTCACTTAGCCGGAATTTCTTCTATCTTAGGGGCCGTCAACTTTATATCAACCACGTTTAATATACGACACAAAGGTATATTAATGGAACGAATTCCTCTATTTGCTTGAGCTATTCTAATCACAGTAGTTCTCCTTCTTCTTTCTCTGCCTGTACTGGCCGCAGCCATTACAATACTTCTAACTGATCGCAATTTTAACACTTCTTTCTTCGATCCTGCTGGAGGAGGAGACCCAATCCTTTACCAACATCTCTTTTGATTTTTTGGCCACCCAGAAGTCTATATTTGTGCGAGTAATAATTTTTATTTTACTACCCAACAAGCCACTGAGTTACTCTTTAAGTAAAAAGCACTCTTTAACAACTACTTACCCCACTAAGTATATTGCACTTGCAGAACAACTAATTTACATAATTCTTAGTTTAAATTTCTAATTTGATATATAGAAAAAAAAGACAAGTTATATATTTCCTGCTCCTACTAATAAAAAATTTATTTCTTCATTTAACAGGATCCGAAAATCAACTAATTGATAGAAAGCTTAATGATATAAGAATCATGTTAAGCTTGGAAGACATAATACAAGAAAAATTATGATCTTACTAATTCTACCATCCTTCGGGATAATTTCCCACGTGATTACTCACGCCTCGGGTAAAAAAGAAACATTCGGCACTTTAGGCATAATTTATGCTATATTAGCCATTGGGATTCTAGGTTTTATTGTATGGGCCCATCACATATTCGTTGTTGGAATAGATGTAGACACCCGGGCTTACTTTACCGCTGCTACAATAATTATCGCGGTCCCGACCGGAATCAAAATCTTTAGCTGAATGGCTACAATCCATGGGGCTAAAATTACCTATGATACACCGACTTTATGAGCCTTAGGTTTCATCTTCCTGTTTACTGTGGGGGGGTTAACTGGAATTGTTCTATCTAATTCTTCCCTAGATGTGGTCCTTCATGATACTTACTATGTGGTAGCCCACTTTCATTATGTCTTATCTATAGGAGCCGTATTTGGCCTATTTGCCGGGTTTACATACTGATTTCCCGTTTTTTCTGGTTTAACTCTTCACCCACGATGAACTAAGATCCATTTTTATATTATATTTATTGGTGTAAACCTAACCTTTTTCCCTCAACATTTTCTAGGTCTCAGAGGTATACCCCGACGCTACTCTGATTACCCCGACACCTTTATAATATGAAACGTCGTATCTTCTATTGGTTCTACAACCTCTTTTACAGCTACTCTATATTTTATTTTTATCTTATGAGAAGCACTTATCTCCCAGCGTCCTCTTGTCTCCCCTTCTATTAGATCTTCCTCTGCCTTAGAATGAGAGCACCGAACCCCCTCTGCGTTCCACACTCATAAGGAGGTAATTGCTCTCACTTACCCTAATTAAGGAGTTATACTTTAATTTAAAAGTTTTAGTTTGCACTTAAAAAATGAGTTTTACTCTAACTCCAAGGCTAACGTGGCAGACTTAATGCGTTAGATTTAAAATCTAACAATGAAATTTTTATATTTCCTTTAGCAATGCTAACATCACCTTTGACTTTTCTTCTAAGACTCCTTTGCTATATTTTATCAATAGCGTTTCTCACACTCCTAGAACGAAAGGTTTTAGGATATTCTCAAACCCGAAAAGGACCAAACAAAATTAACTTTGCTGGGCTCCCTCAGCCCATTGCGGATGTAATTAAATTATTTTCCAAAGAGCAATCATCCCCTACCCTTTCAAATTCAGCCCCCTTTTTACTAGCCCCAGTCCTTAGACTAATTATTAGATTCGTTTTATGGTTTATTTACCCAAGCACCTCTCCGTCATTTATCATTTCTTTTTCTGCCCTTTTCTTCCTTGCCGTCTCTGCAATAAATGTGTACGGCACGCTTATCGCTGGATGAGCATCAAATTCTAAATACGCACTCTTAGGGGCCATCCGTGCTATTGCCCAAACAATCTCTTATGAAGTATCAATAGCTTTAATTCTTCTAGTCCCCCTACTTTTAATTCATTCTCTCTCTCTTCTAAAATTTTTTAGTTCCTCCGTCTGGTTCGCCACTTTTATGTTCCCAACTTTTATCTTATGATTTATTACTACCCTAGCCGAGACTAACCGCGCTCCCTTTGATTTTGCCGAAGGAGAATCCGAGCTAGTCTCAGGATTTAATGTTGAATACGGGGGGACTAAATTTGCGTTCCTCTTCATAGCTGAGTACCTAAATATTTTATTCATGAGACTACTTTCTGCTATTCTTTTCACTGCACCCTTAAGAATTTTCTTTTTTTCTGCTGATATTGTAATATGACTAAAGACTATAGTTTTTATTCTCCTATTTCTATGAGCCCGAGCAACTATACCACGAATGCGATACGACCAACTCATGGCCCTGACATGAAAAATTTTTCTCCCTATGTCCATGGCAATTTTATTATTTATTGCCCCACTAATCACCTCAATTTAATTTCTTTACATGTGCTATATATAGCTATGCGATTTCGGCTCGCTTATCATAAGTGCAATTCTTATCATGTAATTAACTAGCTAAAGAAGCTAAAATATAAGCATTGGTCTTGTAAACCAAAGATAGAATTATTTTCCTTCAGCTGTATATATAAATATCTAAGTATACTGCAGGTATTGTGCCGGATTAAACGGACTACTTTGATGATGTAGAACATGGAATAAATATCTCAATACCTTATGACTTTATATATATTCCTGACAATAGTAAGAGTTCTCTCATTTATCCTTCCTCTAATGATCCAGCCCCTATCTTTTGGTTTAACCTTGATATTCTTAACTTTTTTTTATGCTTTAATTACATCTTTCTTATCAGCACCTTGATACGCCTACATAATTTTTCTTATTTTCATTGGAGGTTTACTCGTAATATTTGCCTATATTGCTGCTCTTGCCCCTAACTCTTTCTTTAAAACTTCAAAAATTAACTCTACTATTGTAGGCTTACTATTTATCTATCTTACTACATTGTTTCTTCAATTTGACTTTTTATCTCCTTCTTTATATACTCAATTCTCTACTTTCTCTGCAAAATCTTCTGTGCTTATATATGCCCCCCCGATGATGCCCACTCTCTTTTTCCTAATTTATATTCTTCTTCTAACAATAATTTCGGTCGCTAAAGTTTGTTCGTTCAGAATTGGCCCGCTTCGCCCTTTTAAATAAAAAATTAAACCTTATAAACTAACAACCTTTTTAGTATACATATAGTACAACCTCCTTCCAAGTGGTAAGTTTAACAAAATTAAAAAAGGTAAATGATAATAGACATTTTTTCCTCATTCGACCCTCGAGACTTTCCATCAATCTTTTCTTTCTCTCTACCAAATATTCTCCCTTGGGTAATTTCTTTGTTGATTACCCCAATAATCTTCCATCACCTATGGACTACTCCCTCCCGACTTAATGTTACTTTATTCTCCCCCCTGACATTTATAATGTCCCAAGTAACTAAACTAACAGGTATTCACCTTGCAGGATTTGCGTCTACAGTAGCCGCTCTGTTTATTTTTCTTATATTAATTAATCTCTTAGGCCTAGCACCCTACATTTTTGGTTTAACAGGACATATTGTGGTGTCGCTAGCTCTTTCTCTCCCTATCTGGCTTTCTTTAATCATGTCTGCAATTATGTTCAGCCCCTCTTCCTGAGCTGCATCATTTTTACCCACTGGGACCCCCCCTGCTCTATCTTCCTTTCTTATTTTAATTGAAGCTGTAAGTATTTCTGTCCGCCCAATTACCCTAGCTGTGCGACTTACCGCTAATATTACTGCTGGCCACACAATCCTTGGGATAGTGGGGATCTATGCATCCTCTGCCCTCCTAACCCTCTCTGCCTCGTCCTTCCTCGTATTGTTTACCTTTCACTTCGGCTATATAATTTTTGAATTTGGTGTAGCTATGGTCCAAGGCTATATTTTCTGCTTACTAGTTAGTTTATATTCAAATGAGCACCCTTCAATTTAGCCCCTCCCCAATATGAAAAAGTGTTAATGCACATAGTGATTTGACCACTAAAGTAAGAACTAATCTTCTTTTTCATAACATAAGAACTTTAAGTTAATAAAACTAGAAGCCTTCAAAGCTTAAAATGGCCCTGCCAAGTTCTGAAGGCCCTGTAGTTGAATTTTACAACATCAAACTGCAAATTTGACCGTGTGCTTCCTGCACCTTGGCTTAAGTAAGATAGGCTAAGCTAAGCTAATGAGCTCATGACTCATATATGAATTAATTTCTCTTACTAAGCTACGCCGAGTAAGGTGGCTGAAAATAAGCTTTAGTCTGTAAAACTAATTATGGAATAATCTTCCCCTTTCTTATAAGGTAGGCTAAACTATAAGCCAGTGGGCTCATAACCCAAACATGAAACTTTCCCTTATATTTTGTTTGATCCTAGCTATCAGCTTAGCTAACTTCTAAAAAAACATATGGAAGCCCCTACCCCCCAGTAAAGATATAAACTCAGCTAATTTAATTTTCTTAATGAATACTAATTAGAAGTTTCTTAGAATAAACTTTTAGTTTAAACTTAAAAATTTTTACTCCCAATGTATAACCTTACTACATACACGAAAGTGTGAAATAGTTAAGAAATTTTTAGAGCAGGTAAAAAGTGTGCCAGCAACCGCGGTTAGACACAATGCTCAAGTTAAACATAACGGTAAAACTATGGTTAAACTTAATTAAAGATAAAAACATAAGCCCCTCTAAGTCAAACTAAAATCTTAAATTTTCTTCCATTATCTTATTTGTCTGCCATGAAAGCTAAAACTAAAACTGGGATTAGATACCCCACTATTTTTAGCACTAAATCCCGCATAAACCAGGGTAATACGATCGCAAGATTAAAACCCAAAGGACTTGGCGGCGTTTTATATTCGATCAGGGGAACCTGTCCTTTAACCCGACAATCCGCGAATAACTTTCTTAATTTTGAAACAACCAGCCTATTTATTTCCGTCGAAAGTCTATGCCTTAAAGCTTAAAGAATAGGCTTAATGAGTTATTCTCTGTACGTCAGGTCGCGATATAGCCTATAGTTAAGAAGAGATGGGTTACAATCTAAACTCAAGTTTCGGACTAAGACTTAACAAATCTTATAAAGTTGGACTTGCCAGTAAACGTAAAACATCACCTTACTTTGAACAAGACCATTTAAACGTGCACAAATCGCCCGTCGCTCTTCTTGTAAAAGAAGATAAGTCGTAACATAGTTGGTGTAGCGGAAGCTGTACCTCAAAATAAAACATTTTAGATGTACCCCGCTTACAACGGGGCTAAGCCAAACCGTGGCTATTTTGAAGCCCCGCATATACACCCCATCTGCCTATAATACAGAAACACCTATTTAAATATATTTTAACCAACTTTAAGTTTTCAATAATAACCGAAAGGGAAAGATAATTAGCTATATAAAAGTAATTATGACATAATGTACCTTGTGTATAATGAGACAGCAAACAAATATGTCCACAACACCCTCCCGAAACTAATTGAGCTATCTTAAGCCTGCCTTGCGCCCACTCCTAAATGTTGCAATATTTTGAGAAGAGCTTTCTATAGATGCAATATACTAGTCACAATTAGTTATAGCTGGATTCCTGCTAAATATATTTAAGTATTGCAACATAAACTTAAACTTCTATATATTTAATTTTATGTATGTTAAATAGTAAAGGACAAGCTTTACTATTAATAAAATAAAGAACTTTTATATTATTTTGCGCTCACCTAAGCTTAAAATCTGCTAAGCCCTATAATAAGTTACAATTAAAGCCTTCCTTATAAATAAATCGATTATATAATTTCTTTCTTAAATAACAGGATAATATCTTTAACTATTTTATCTTATCTATAACAATGCTGCCATTAGTATTAATTTTTATGGTTACCCACCCCTCAATTTAATCATATTACAAGGAACTCGGCACCCAAAAATACTGACTGTTTAACAAAAACATAGCCTAAAGAACTCTATTCTAGGTATCTCCTGCCCGGTGAGATTCTAATCTTAAACGGCCGCGGTATCCTGACCGTGCAAAGGTAGCATAATAACTTGTCCCTTAATTAAGGACTAGAATGAACGGAGCCACAAGTATTTATCTGTCTCGTAAATGTAAATATAATTTAACCTCTAAGTGAAAAGGCTTAGATCTTTTAGAAGGACAAGAAGACCCCATAGAGCTTCACTAAATAAATAAATAGATAATGCTATTAATAGCAACCAACTCCCTATCCTATTTCTAAGTTCAGTTGGGGCAACCTGGGAATAACCAAAACTTCCCTTTATTTCACAGTTTATCTTACTTATTAAGGAGCTTAATTGAAAATTAATAGATCAAGCTACCTTGGGGATAACAGCGTAATTTTTTTTTAAAGCTCTAATTATCAAAAAAGTTTGCGACCTCGATGTTGCCTTAGAATATCCTGAAAATGCAGCCGTTTTCAAGGGTTGGTCTGTTCGCCCATTAAAATTCTACATGAGGTGAGTTCAGACCGGCGCGAGCCAGGTCGGTTTCTATCCCCTAATAACATAATCTATTCTTAGTACGAAAGGATTAGAATAGAAAAATATATTTTATTTATTTGAAACAAATATAAAACCTAACCAACACAATTTTAATTAAGAAATTCACTTATATTAAATTTATACAAATTAAGTTGGCAGAGAATGTAGTTGATTTAGGATCAACCCACACGAATATTTTCGTACTTAATAACCTATCATTAAAATTTTAATTTAGGTTATGTTGTCTATTCTTTTATCAACTGTACTGTCTTTTTTTTTAATTATCCTTCTGATTACTGTCTCATCATCGGTTTCTAAAAAACTCTCTTTTGACCGAGAAAAAAATTCCCCCTTCGAATGTGGCTTTGACCCAAACAGATCAGCCCGTATTCCTTTCTCCCTTCGATTTTTTCTCCTAGCCGTAATCTTTTTAATTTTCGATATTGAGATTGTATTACTTTTGCCTGCCCCCATTCTGATATTCAACTATAACTTTCTGGTTATTGTACCTTTATCTGTCTTTTTACTCGTTCTTATTTTAGGCCTAATCTACGAGTGAATAGAGGGCTCTTTAGAATGGGCTAAATAAAGTATATCCTTGGAAGGTTGCCTCGGCCGCTAACTGAGACAAAAGTAGTTCAAATCTATTTATATACTTATTATGATAATAACTTTTCCTTTCCAATCATTCTTCATTTTAAATTTAATCCTAAGAACTCTTTTTGTCATTTCTTCCCAATCTTGATTTTCAGTATGATGCGGGCTAGAATACAACCTAATCTCGTTTATTCCAATTCTAATGACCTCACCATCCACTAAATCTACAGAATCCTCAATTAAATACTTTGTTATTCAAGCCACTGCATCTATTGTTCTTCTCTTGTCAGCAATAATACTCAACTCCTTAAACTTAAACAACCTACACCTACTAATTGTTTTATCTCTTATAGTTAAAGTAGGAATTACCCCCTTTCATCAGTGGGTTCCTAATGTAATTTCCTCTATTTCATGACCCAATCTCTTCTTAATGTTAACCTGGCAAAAAATTGCCCCTATTTTTGTGCTCTCTACCTCTACTTACTCTAGTCATTCTTATTTACTAGTAATCTCCGCCGGAGTCTCAAGTATCGCTGGGGGCCTAGGAGGAATAAACCAAACTCAAGTACGCCACTTAATCGCTTTCTCTTCAATTGGCCATATAGGCTGGGTCCTAATTGCAGCCATCTTGAACCCTGCCACGCTTCTAGTATATTTTACAGTCTATATCCTTAACCTACTCCCTCTGGTAGTTCTCCTGAAATTTCTTTCTGTCTCTACTTTATCAACAAATGTAAATATAATGTCTTTAAGAAAACAAAATGCAATCTTATTATTTATACTCTTTTTCTCCCTTGGAGGACTACCCCCTTTTCTTGGTTTCGCCCCTAAGTTAATAGTAATAAAAGGTGTTTTAGTCTCATTCCCTCTAATTATTCTTGTTATGCTCCTTGCAGGATCCCTCATAAACATTTATTATTACTTCTCTTATTCAGTAGTATACTTTATAAGCCCCGGAGCAAAACCTTCTAATTTCCCAACAGAGATTTCCAGAAAGTTTACTAGACTAATACTGCTGCCAGTCTTTTTAATGCCCCCCTTCCTGTACATAATTTAAGCCAGGCAATAATTTAAATACTAAAATTTTGACTTTGGGTGTCAGCTATAAGGATTAGTAAACCTTTTGCCTGAATACACAGCCCAAAAGAGTTTATAAAAGATATAAAATCACTATATTTACAGTGAAATTTGCCATATATATATATATATATATATATATATATTGATTATGAGCCGAGGGCCAGCCCTACTTAAACTATTTAATTATGTAAGAACTTTTTTTGGAAGTAGGAAATACCCCAATTTCATGGTTTTTAGAATTTGATTTTTTTCACTCCTTTTTTTCATAGTGATTTTAGACTTTCTTTTCAGCGGGACAAAAAAAATCGCTCGAAAACAAACTTTGTTCATATGATTTTGTCGTACAAACCCCCGTATATGCGCGGACACCCCCCCCCCCTTCTTTTTGTACCAATTTTTATATGTGAAAACACCGAACATAAATTTATTCAATAGTTTTCTTCGCCGCAACCATAGTCTTTTTTTTGCATTTTTTTAATTTTAAGCTTAATTTTAGACAATTTTTTTTTATCTATTTCATGGAATTTTTTTTCCAAAATTGGCCCAAAGCTAATAAAATTTTTATCTAGTTCCAAAGTTTTCCGAGAATTATTTTTCATAAAACTAACCTTACATAATATAATTATTTAATGAATTACTTAAGTTTCTCTAATGATTATCTAAAATCCCACAAATCTAATCTCCCCCCTCGAAAATCCCTTACTTTATTAAATATTATTAATAACAGCCTTATTGACCTCCCAGCCCCCTCTAACATTTCAGTATGATGAAATTTTGGCTCCCTTCTTACTCTTTGTTTAATAATTCAACTTCTCACAGGAATTTTTTTAGCCATACACTACACCCCACATTTAGACTACGCTTTCTCTTCTGTAGCCCATATTACTCGTGATGTAAACTATGGTTGGCTTTTACGAAATATCCACGCTAATAGCGCCTCCATATTTTTTATATGCCTATATCTCCATATTGGCCGAGGTATGTACTATCACTCATTTAAACTGTCTCATACATGAAATATTGGTGTAACACTATATTTGTTAACTGCAGGAACCGCTTTCTTTGGGTATGTTCTTCCCTGAGGCCAAATGTCCTTCTGGGGAGCTACTGTAATTACTAATCTACTTTCAGCTGTTCCTTATATTGGGGGAACTCTAGTAGAATGAATATGAGGAGGTTTCGCAGTAGACAACGCCACCCTAAACCGATTCTTTGTATTTCATTTTATACTCCCCTTCATTCTCACAGCTGTATTTATTCTCCATGTTCTCTTTTTGCACCAAACAGGATCCTCAAATCCTTTAGGCATCAACAGAAATATTACGAAAATTCCTATACACCCCTATTTTTTAATTAAAGACATATTAGGGTTTTTAGTACTCTTTTCTTTAATTTCATACCTAGCACTTTTAAACCCTTACCTTTTATCTGACCCTGAAAACTTTATCCCTGCCAACCCCCTCTCTACTCCAGTTCATATCCAACCTGAATGATATTTTCTTTTTGCATATGCTATTCTACGATCCATTCCAAACAAATTAGGTGGAGTTATTGCCTTGCTAAGATCCCTTCTTGTTCTTTACTTACTACCACTAATTTCCTCTCATAATTTCCGATCAAATCAGTTTTACCCTGTTACACAAGTTATCTTTTGAATAATCGTTGCTACTTTCTTAGCCCTTACCTGAATCGGCGCTCGCCCAGTTGAGTTCCCTTATGAACAATTAGGCCTCTTTTTTTCTTTTATTTATTTTCTCCTTTACTTAATATACCCCTTGTCCTTATTTTTATGAGACAAGATCTTAACAATAAATAAATAAAAATTCTCTAGCCGGTTCCTCGGAGGTAATCTATCTTGAAAATAGAAATAAGGTGTTCAACTCATCCTACTGGCTTATGAACTTAATAACTTGAGTAGTCTTAACCCTATCCTTTGCAGCCTTTTTATGCATCATCCGAAACCGATTTCACCTCTTGATTATTCTTCTTAGTTTAGAAACACTAATATTAACTTTAATTGTACATTCCATTATTTCAGCTTACTTTATAAGCTCCTTTTTCCTAATATCTTTGATTCTCCTCTCCATAAGTGCATGTGAAGCAAGAATTGGGCTAGCAATACTGGTAATAATTATCCGGGCCCAAGGAAATGATAGAATAAAAGTTCTCTCTATACAAAAATTATAACTTCCTTACTAGTAATGATCTCTATAATAACTTTTTTAATATTTAACAAACTAAAAACTTTTTCTTCCTTTATCTTCCCTCTTTCTTTTATAATGTTAATTTCTTCCCAAATAATATTTTTTTATTTCCCTGGTATCCACATAATTTCTAATTTTATAAAATTAGATTTGATATCAAGATCTTTAATCTGTCTATCTGTAATTTTAATTCTGTTTTCTTATATGATGAGATTCCAGATTAAGTCTACAGGGAACTACGTAAAACTCTTTACTGGTATGGTTTCTGTTTTACTCTCAACTTTAGTTTTATGCTTTATAACTAAAAGAATAATTGTTTTTTATATTATATTTGAATTTTCCCTTATTCCAACTATCTCCCTAATTATAATTTGGGGCTATCAACCTGAGCGCCTGCAGGCTACTGTTTACTTAATGATATTTACATTATCCTCTGCTCTCCCGATACTTAGCGCAATCTTGTACTTGTCAGAAGCTAATATTTCAATAATTATATTTTCTACCCCTTCCTCTATGTTCTATATTAACAATTTAAACTCCAGAGCCTTAATTTGATGACTCACCTTAAACATTGTGTTTCTAGTAAAACTCCCAATATACATTTTTCACCTTTGGCTCCCTAAAGCCCACGTTGAAGCCCCTGTTGCAGGATCTATAATCCTGGCAGGTATTCTCTTGAAGCTAGGCGGATATGGGTTTCTTCGCTTTGCCTCCATTACTCCATTTTGGTATTCTAAAATTTCTGCATTTTTGATCTCTCTTTCTATCTGAGGGTCTTTATTTGCCGCCCTGATCTGCCTACAGCAAACTGACCTAAAATCTTTAATTGCTTTTTCTTCTGTAAGACACATAGGCTTAATAATGGCTGCAGCCCTATCCTTTACCTCTATAGGCTGAAAATCTGCACTAACTATCATGATTGCCCACGGTATATGTTCCTCGGCACTTTTTGCGTTCGCCGCTCTTATTTATGATATGTCCCACACACGGAATCTTTACCTTCTAAAAGGCTTCTTAATTTTAATTCCGTCAATAGCGCCATCTTGATTTTTACTCTCTGCCTTTAATCTGGGAGCTCCCCCATCTATAAATATAATAGGTGAAATTATGGCTATCTCATCTTGTGTATCTTTCTCTCAAATCCTCATACCTAACCTTATGATTCTTACATTCACCGTCGGCTTGTATTGTATAATGATATATACTTTAGTTACCCACGGCCAGCTCCCTAACTTCTATAACCCTATACTCACAGCTACCCCTCGAATAACACTTGTAATCTACGCCCACCTCCCGCTGCTGTCTACTTTCTTTTTTAAACCAGAAATTTTTTCTAACTGAATTTAATGTATAAAATTAAAGTAGTTTAAGTAAAACCTCGAAATGTGGCTTCGAAAATACCTCCTAGGTCTTTAATTATGCTATCCCCAACAAATTCTTATAAAATACTCTTCTTAATAATTTTTGCGCTATTTCCCTTAATGGCTCTAGTCCTTTGACAAAAATCTATCTTTATCCTGGAAGCCCAGATTTTTTCGCCTGCCCCCTCTCAGCCTGCAATTTCTTTAGTTATTGACTATACTAGAATAATCTTTATTTTTACAGTTTCCTTAATTTCTTTTTCTGTTCTTAAATTCTCCTCAGCTTACATGGCTTCTGAGCCTTTCTTAACTCGTTTTAACGCCCTAGTCATTTTATTTATTGTTTCTATAAATTTACTCATTCTAATCCCTAACATAATTACGCTTCTTCTTGGATGAGACGGCCTAGGCCTGATCTCGTTTCTGTTAGTCATCTACTATCAAAACCCAAAATCACTTGCTGCTGGGATATTAACTTTTTTGACTAACCGTATTGGCGATGCTCTTATTATCTTATCTATTGTTTTAATAATAGACCAAGCTAACTGAAATATTTTATTTATACTAAATTCCCCAACCTCTAAATTAATCGCACTTCTTGTAATACTAGCTGCCATCACAAAAAGAGCTCAAATCCCCTTTTCATCCTGGCTACCTGCTGCTATAGCTGCCCCTACCCCTGTTTCTGCTTTAGTACACTCTTCTACCCTTGTCACAGCCGGCGTTTATCTTCTAATTCGTTTCTCCCCCTTCTTAACCTCTAGATTTTGAGCTTGCAACACTCTCCTAGTTCTTTCATGCCTCACGTCTCTCATAGCCGGCATATCTGCCCTTTTTGAATCCGATATGAAAAAAATTATTGCTCTATCTACCCTCAGCCAACTAGGAATTATAATAATAAGAACCGCCCTCCACATGCCCCAACTTACATTTTTTCATCTAATTACCCATGCAATATTTAAAGCCCTTCTTTTTATTTGCGCTGGCACCCTAATCCACGCATACTTTAATAATCAAGATTTACGAATATTTGGAAATATTTCTTCAGCCATACCTATTACTTCCCTCACCCTCTCTATTGCCAATATAGCTCTATGTGGTCTCCCCTTTTTGGCTGGCTTTTATTCTAAAGACGCAATTATTGAGGCGTCTATAATGAGAACATCTAACTCCTTTATTCTCTTGCTCACAATTTTTTCTACTTTTCTTACAGCCGCTTACTCAATACGAATATCTGCTTTTACTCTGTGAACCCCTCCAATGTCCACGCCTATAATCTCCTGTTCTGATAACTCTAATTATAACTATACAACCCCTATGCTTATTATGACTGTGGGGGCAATTTTTTCTGGTGCTGCCATAAATTGATTGGTCCTAGCCCCTCTTGCTCAAAACTACCTCCCACTCTCACTAAAATTTTTACCCTTACTGGTCACAATCCTTGGCGGCATGGTCTTTTTAAACAATTCTATAAGAAATAATCTATCCTCCAGACTTTCCTATACTTCAAAGAAAGACATAATTGTAAATATATGGTACCTTACCCCCATTTCTACTAAAGTTATATCCGAGCCATTCTCAATTTTTAGATTAATATTCTTAAAAATCAATGATTACGGTTGAAACGAATTAATTGGACCCCAAGGGCTCTCTATAGCTCTAACGAAATTCTCAAAATATTTTGTTATAAGTTCAAACCCCACACTAAAAATAAATATTTCTATTATTCTAGTTCTCCTAATTATAATATTTTTAATTTAATATATATATATATTGATGATGATGATGAAGATGAAGATGCCATTGAATTTTAAGATATATATATATATATANATATATATATATATAATATAGATAATGTAAATAACATATTGGCTCTTCATCCCAAAAATGCATTCCTTGCTCTGTATATAATAATTTTGTAGGAGTAGCTTAAATTCAAAAGCATTACACTGAAGCTGTACTTATAGGTAATACCTCTCCAACATAATGATCCGACAACCTTTCCATTTAGTTGAACCTAGACCATGACCCCTATTTGCATCAATGAGTGCGCTATTCCTGACAACAGGGATTACTGCATGGATACATAATTACTCCTTCTTTCCTTTAATTGCCGGAATTTCTCTTATGCTCCTTGTCATAATTCAATGATGACGAGATATCTCTCGGGAAGGCTCTCTTCAAGGCTTTCATACATCAATTGTGGTAAGAGGCTTACGGTGAGGAATAATCCTATTTATTACTTCTGAAATTTGCTTTTTTTTTGGTTTCTTCTGAGCCTTTTTTCATGCTAGCTTAGCCCCTTCACCAGAGATTGGCTGCACTTGGCCCCCTACCGGAATTTTTATTATTAACCCATTCTCAGTCCCTCTTCTTAACACAGCAATCTTACTATCTTCAGGGGTTTCTGTAACTTGAGCCCACCACAGAATGATAGCTGGAAACCGAAAAAATTCTGTGGCTGCTCTACTGATTACCGTCCTACTTGGGGTTTATTTTACTGTGCTCCAAGCTGGGGAATACTACGAAGCCTCTTTTTCAATCGCTGATAGAGTTTACGGCTCCACCTTTTTTGTTACCACAGGGTTTCACGGACTTCATGTAATCATCGGAACAATTTTCTTAATGACTTGTCTAGTTCGTTTAATTGCTCACCACTTCTCAACCACTCACCACTTTGGGTTTGAGGCAGCAGCTTGATACTGGCATTTCGTTGATGTCGTATGAATCTTTCTGTACTTGTGCCTTTACTGATGAGGGTCTTCATTAGAGAGCTAAATCTCAGCATAGAGCTTTTAACTCTAGGATAACATAATAAATGTTTCTAATGATATGTCAACCTGAGGACAACTAGGATTTCAAGATGCCGCTTCGCCATTAATGGAACAGATTATTTTTTTCCACGATCACGCTATAGTTGTGATTGTGCTAATCCTATCTTCCGTTATATACTTTTCTATTTCTTCTCTGATATCAGCCAACACTAATCGATTCCTTCTTGAAGGACAACAAATTGAAACCGTTTGGACAATTGTCCCCGCTCTTATCCTGATTATACTAGCTCTCCCTTCTCTTCGTTTACTCTATCTCCTTGATGAAATTACTAACCCTAACATTACTATTAAGGTAATAGGCCATCAATGATACTGAAGATATGAATATTCTGAATTTCCCAACATCGCATTTGATTCTTATATAATTCCGTCAACGGACTTAAACCCCGGCGATTTCCGCTTGTTAGAAGTAGACAATCGCTTGATCCTCCCTATGAAAGCTGAAATTCGCGTTTTAGTATCTTCCATAGACGTAATTCACTCGTGAACTGTCCCTGCTCTTGGTGTAAAAGCTGATGCCATTCCTGGCCGCTTAAACCAACTTACTATTAATTCTTCCCGTCCAGGAATCTTTTATGGCCAATGCTCTGAAATCTGTGGTGCCAACCATAGATTTATACCTATTATACTTGAGGTAATCCCCATGCCTAAATTTCTTTCCTGAACTTCAGAAATAAATTCACAAATATAAGGAAAGCTAGTTAAATTTTATAACATCTGCTTGTCGCGCCTAAATTGCTCCTAAGAGCGCTTTCCGTAATGCCTCAACTAGCCCCAATAAACTGAATCGCTATCTTTCTTTTTGCTATCTTCCTAGTAGCCTTAATTACAGCTCTAATTTGATGATATGTTATTCCCTCTTATAAATCTCATTATCCCTCCTTACTCTCCTCAGACTTAAAATGGAAATGGTAGAGTTCTTCCCATATTAATGTAAAGAAGCCAAACTTTAGGCACTTATCTGTTAAATAAGCCTATGCTTTTCATAAGCCTTTACAGAAATAGTCTAATGACCTGAGGAATCTCATCACAAATACCTCACCCTAAAGTTTCTTCATCGTTAAGC